AAAAATCTTGCCACTCTTCTTTTCGATTTCAATCAGTGGAATCGACCCCTTCGCTACATAAAAAACGATAAATTTGAACAAGCTATCCGAAATGAAATGTCACATTATTTTTTTGACCGATGTAAAAGTGATGGAAAATATCGAATGACTTTTACGTGTCCTGCTAGTGTATCGATTTTTTTGGAAAGGCTAAAAAGAAGGCTGTTATCCCCGGAACTGTGGCCTTATTTCTTCGATGATAATCCACCGGACCCATACGATTTTTGGATTTTTACCAACGAAAAAAAAGAAAGAAAAGAAAAAAAAGCATTTCTAAATCGAATCAAATCTCTCGATAAAAAATCTAGTTTTTTGAATAGACTCGAAACAAGAACTCGATTATGTAATGATGATTCTAGAAACAAATACTTACCAAAAAGGTATGATCCTTTATTGAGCGGATCGCGTCGAAAAACAATCGAAAAAAATGCAATCCTGAAAAAAACTTCGAAAAAAAAATTTTTTCAAAATTTTCGGATAAATAAATTGCATCAAATCCTCGTTCCGTACACCGATAAACTAGGAGAATTTATAGAGATACAGAATAAAGAGCGAAAGATTTATGCGGAGGATATCAAAAATGAGGAATTACCGATCATTGACAAGATCGTTGACACGGTCATTGAAAAGTTTCTTCCTCCCGTCGTTGATACTTTTCGCCTTGTGCTCAACACTCACAAATGGATTTGTTTGGCTCGGTTACAGGCTATTGTCGCGGGAAATATCCACTACGCGATAGCTGTGCAATGTACGTTTTGGAGGCATACAGCTCCTGGTACCTCTTATTTGTCTAATTTGATAGGCTTCAGGAATTTAAAGAATGTGTGTCTAAAATGTTATGAAGACATTCTATCGAAATCCCATTTTAATTGGGATCTTTTGATGAGGACTGGTTACGCACATGTGAGGTATGAACATATGGGTTATCTGGGAGACTTTATTCGGAAAATAGAGTACGCTCTAGAAGAAAAACTAGACGAGTATTACGCTTACCTAAACTTTGGCTGTGGCTCTCTAGTTACTTCTTGGTATACCCTTGATTGGCTAGATCAAAATTATTATCAGAATAAGAAAAAGTTCGAAAAAGAAAAGTCCGAAAAAGAAAAGTTCGAAAAAGAAAAGTTCGAAAGACCAAAGGCAGAAAGAGCAAAATTAGAAAAGTTAAAAAGAAAACATGAAATGCTTTTTTTAAAAAAAGTATTATTTTTCCTACATGATGATGCTAATGATGCTAATAGTCAAAACAGAAACATAAGTCAAAATAAAATAAACGAAATCAGTAAAAAAATTCCTCGATGGGAATACAAATTAATCACTGAGTTAGAACAACAATCAGGAGAATTTCAAGATATTCCCGAAGATTTTGAAATTCGTTCAAGAGAAGCCAAAGAGGTAGTGATTTTTACTGATATCAAAGATGATAAAGATGATCCTGATGAAATGGAAGAGATGTCTACGACACGCTATTTAGAACAACCGGACTTTGATCGAGATCTAATCAAGGGGTCTGTGCGGGCGCAAAGGCGCAAAGTAGTTATTTGGAAAGTGTTTCAAGGAAATGCGCATTCCCCCCTTTTTGTGTACAGAATCAAAAAATCCATTTTCTTTTCTTTAACATCTAATATGTTTGAATTGATTAAATCCATTTTTAGAAATAGGGTGTGGAAAGGGGAAGCATTCCAAATTGTAGAGTCTACAAACGAACAAACAAAAAGAGAAGAAAATAGAATAGAAATAGAAGACGAAGAAAAAAAAGAGATGGAGATACTAGAGGAAGAGGCGCGAATGAAGATAGCGGAAGCTTGGGATAATGCCCATACTTATGGGCAAGGAATAAGAGCTTGTTTGTTGCTAATTCAATCTATTTTTAGAAAATATATTCTCTTACCTTCGTTTATAATTGCAAAAAATCTTGGGCGTATATCCCTATCCCAACGTCCTGAATGGTCTGAGGATTTTCGGGAATGGAATAGAGAGATGCATCTTAAATGTACTTATAATGGAACGCCATTATCAGAAACAGAATTGCCTGAAAATTGGTTCATAGAAGGTCTTCAGATCAAAATATTATTCCCTTTCCGTCTGAAACCTTCGCACAAACGCAAATTAAGATCTTATCAAGAAAAAGAGGATTTCCGTTTTTTAACGGTTTTTGGACTCGAAGCTAAACATCCTTTTGGTTTTCCCGAAAAACGACCTTCCTTTTGGAAACCTGTTTTGAAAGAACTGGGAAAAAAAGTTCGAAAAATGAAAAAGAACTATTTCAAAGGAAAAAAAAAAAGACTTGCAAAAGTTTCCAAAGAAAACCCAATTCAATTAAGAAAAGTAGAAATCTATGAATCGAATGAAATTCAAGAAGAAAAAGATTCCATAATTAGCAATCAAATAATTAACCAATCTTTTGGTCAAACAGTATCGCCGGGTTTGACAAATTCTTCATTGACAGAAAAAAAAATAAAAGATCTGACTGAGCGAATAGGGAAAATTAGAAATCAAATAGAAAGAATAGAAAGAATTAGAAAGAAGAAAAGGAAAAATGATACTAGTCCTAACAAAACATTTAATGCTAAATTCTTAGAAAAATGGAAAATATTCAAAAGAAGAACTGTTCGATTCATTTCTAAATTTCCCCTTTATTTGAAAATTTTCATTGAACTACTATCTCGGCACAGATTTTTTTCTAGGAGTGAATGGAAACTATCAGGGGTATGGAAATCTACTATCTATTATATAGAAGAGTTTGTTTTATTTAGTAAATTTTATTTACTAAGGATATGGAAATTGATTTTATATATTATGTTTGAAGGTTGGTTTAAGATCTATTATATTTTACTTTGTATTGTACGTGATATACGGTTTCTTTTAAATTTTGTTGTAGATCATTCAAATTTGGATATTTCTACTCAAATTAGGTTAAGAACCCTAATTGACAAAATGATGAATAACTGCATAGAGCTAATTTTTCTATCCCTGGACCTAACATTTAAGAATACTAGTAGTAATAAAAAAAAGAAAAATCTCATTCCCTTTAAAAAATCCCTTGATAAGATTAGGGATATGAAAAGCAATTTACATATTTTTTTTGACTTATCTTGCGTATCACAAGCCTATGTATTTTACAAATTATCCCAAATGCAAGTTAGTAATTTGCATAAATTAAGACCTGTTCTTCAATATCAAGGAATCTCTTTGTTTCTTAAGCCCGAAATAAAGGATTCTTTGGAAAAACAAGGAATGGTTCATTCAAAATTAAAATTAAATGATAAGAAACTTAGGAATTATGAACAAAATCAATGGAAAAAGTGGTTAAGAGGGTATTCTCCATACAATTTATCGTCGATCATATGGTCGAGATTAATGCCTGAAAAATGGCGAAATACTTCCCATTGTATAGCTACAAAGGAAAAATTAAGCAAATGCAATTCATATGAAACAGACCAAGTAAGTGATTCAAAAAAAAAAAGGGAAGTATACAAATTAGCGAATCAAAAAGAAAATTTTCACAAATCTTATCGATATGATCTTTTAGCAAATAAATTTCTTAACTCCGAAAAATTTCAAGGAAATAAGAACGGAGAGCTTTCTTGTAACACGCACAAGGACCCACTTTATGATATTCTGAAAACCACCCCTATCTATAATTATGTGGATATGCTAGCTGTGGAAAAAATGGTAAATAGAAAATATTTGCGTTGGAAAAGTTTGTATCGTAAAGAAAAAGTGGATATTGAGTCCTGTATCACGATCGATGCCAACAGGAATCCAAATATTCAAAGGGAAACTAATAAGTATTTTCAAATATCTATTAAAAATGGATATTCTGAAATTTGTTATTTTAGGCTTCCAGACAATCTCCCAAAATTCCACAACGTTTTTGTTGATTGGATGGGAATGAATGAAAGAATGCTAAATTATTCTATCTCGAATCTAGAGGGTTGGTTCTTCCCAGAATTGGTCTTATTTCATCAGGCATATAAGACCAAACCTTGGTTTAGACCAAATCAATTACTTCTTTTAAATCGAAATGGAAATGAAAATAGTAGTGAAAAGAAAAAAATAAAATTCAAAAAAAAGCAAGGAAATCAAGAAGAACCCAAAAAAGGAGAAGATTTTGGATCTGTTCTGTCACAAGAAAAATCTAGTGAAGAAAATTCTGTAAAATTGGACAGGAAAAAGAAGAAAAAGAAAAAAAGTCAACTAGATTCCTTCCTGGAACGTTATTTACTTTTTCAATGTAAATGGTGGGACAGTACTTTGGACGAAAAATTGATGAATAATATTGAGGTCTACTGTCTCTTGCTTAGACTAATGGACCCAAGAAAAATTCTCTTATCTTCAATTCAAACAAGAGAAATCGATTTGGATAGACTGACGATTCAAACTAGTCTAACTCATGCGGAATTACTGAAGAAGGGAATATTGATTATAGAACCCATTCGTCTGTTTGGAAAAATTGATGGACAACTCTTGATGTATCAAACCATAAGTACTTCGTTGGTTGATAAGAGTAAGTACCAAACAAATCCAAAATACCAAGAAGAAAGGTATGTTTCTAAGAATCATTTTGATTTCCTTATTCCTGAAAATATTTTATCGTTTCGACATCGTAGAAAATTGAGAATTCTAATTTCATTGAATTCAAAGTATCGAAACGATGAAAATAGAAATCTCCTATTTTGGAACGAAAAGAACAGAAAAAACAGCAACCAAGCTTCGCCCGAGAATAAAGGTCTTAATATAGAAGAAAATGCATTAATGAAATTAAAGCTCTTTCTTTGGCCTAATTATCGATTAGAAGATTTGGCCTGTATGAATCGGTATTGGTTTAATACCAACAATGGCAGTCGTTTCAGTATGTTAAGGATACATCTATATCCACGATTGAAAATGGAAAATTCGTAGATAAGAACTCTATACCCGTCTATCATATAGAATAGAAAGTATATGATAGACGGGTATATATGAAAATAGGAAAAAATATAGGGTATGGGGTATAGGGTATATGAAAGAAATATGCGGACCACACATTTGAGTCTTCCCTTTCATGGATATATCCAATATTAAATGAATAATGTAGGACTTCAATCTCGAAATGAATCAATAGAACTTTTTTTTTTTTAGGTCTAAACCCTTCAATGGAAAAATGGACTACTCCTTTTCTACCTCTATCTCAATCCGATTCCAGTTTGGATGGATTGATTTGAATTCAGAAAAGGAGTAGTTTTCAAATAACTTGGAATTAGATTTTTGTATATACCAATTCAAATTAATGGCATTATTATTACTGATCGGTAAAATCCATATCTTTCAAAAGGAAGGGGGAATTTTTCTATGGTAAAAAATTCATTCATTTCGGTTATTTCTCAAAAAGAAAACACAGAAAACAGGGGGTCTGTTGAATTTCAAGTATTCACTTTCACCACTAAGATAAGTAAACTTACTTCGCATTTGGAATTACACAAAAAAGACTCTTCATCTCAGAGAGGTTTGCGGAAAATTTTGGGAAAACGTCAACGACTACTGGCCTATTTGTCAAAAAAAAATAGAGAACGTTATAAAGAATTAATTGGCGAGTTAGATATTCGAGAGATAAAAACTCGTTAACTTGAAGCCTAATACCATTTGCACTTTTATTCGTTTTCATTTTGACGAACTCTTCTTTTTACGTTCAAACAATGCATGGAAGAATGACTCGGGAAAAAAAACTTATGATTGCACCAACTACAAGAAAAGACCTCATGATAGTAAATATGGGCCCTCACCACCCATCAATGCACGGCGTTCTTCGGCTGATCGTGACTCTCGATGGGGAAGATGTTATCGACTGTGAACCAATATTGGGTTATTTACATAGAGGTATGGAGAAAATTGCGGAAAATCGAACAATTATACAATACTTGCCTTATGTAACGCGTTGGGATTATTTAGCGACTATGTTCACAGAAGCAATAACCGTAAACGCACCCGAACAGCTAGGCAATATTCAAGTCCCTAAAAGGGCTAGCTATATAAGAACTATTATGTTGGAATTGAGTCGTATCGCTTCTCATTTGTTATGGCTCGGCCCTTTTATGGCAGATATCGGGGCACAGACCCCTTTCTTCTATATTTTTAGAGAACGAGAATTGATATATGACCTATTCGAAGCTGCTACCGGTATGCGTATGATGCATAATTATTTTCGTATCGGAGGAGTAGCTGCCGATTTACCTCATGGTTGGGTAGATAAATGTTTGGAATTTTGCGATTATTTTTTAATCGGCGTTGCTGAATATCAAAAACTTATTACACGGAATCCTATTTTTTTAGAACGAGTTGAAGGCATAGGCATTATTCAGGCAGAAGAAGCACTAAATTGGGGTTTATCAGGCCCAATGCTACGAGCTTCCGGAATAGAATGGGATCTTCGTAAAGTTGATCGTTATGAGTGTTACGACGAATTTGATTGGGAGGTTCACTGGCAAAAAGAGGGGGATTCATTAGCTCGTTATTTAGTACGAATGGGTGAAATGGCAGAATCCGTAAAAATTCTTCAACAGGCCTTAGAGGGAATTCCTGGAGGGCCATATGAAAATTTAGAAATACGACGCTTTGATAGAATAAAAAACCCGGAATGGAATGATTTTGACTATCGATTTATTAGTAAAAAACCTTCTCCAACGTTTGAATTGCCCAAGCAAGAACTTTATGTAAGAGTCGAAGCCCCAAAAGGGGAATTGGGAATTTTTCTGATAGGAGATCAGAGTGTTTTTCCTTGGAGATGGAAAATTCGACCACCGGGTTTTATCAACTTGCAAATTCTTCCTCAGTTAGTTAAAAGAATGAAATTGGCTGATATTATGACGATACTAGGTAGCATAGATATCATTATGGGAGAAGTCGATCGTTGAAATGATAATTGATACAACAGAACTACAAGCTATCCACTCTTTTTCCGGATTTGAATCCTTAACAGAAGTCTATGGGATACTATGGACACTTATCCCTATTTTGACTCTTGTATTAGGAATCACACTAGGTGTACTAGTAATTGTTTGGTTAGAAAGAGAAATATCTGCAGGAATACAACAACGTATTGGACCTGAATATGCCGGGCCTTTGGGAATTCTTCAAGCTCTAGCAGATGGGACAAAATTACTTTTCAAAGAGAATCTTCTTCCATCTAGAGGAGATACTCGTTTATTCAATATTGGGCCATCCATAGCAGTGATATCCATTTTACTAAGTTATTCAGTAATTCCTTTTAGTTATCGACTTATTCTAGCCGATCTTAGTATTGGTGTTTTTTTATGGATCGCCATTTCAAGCCTTGCTCCCGTTGGACTTCTTATGTCGGGATATGGATCAAATAATAAATATTCCTTTTTAGGTGGATTAAGGGCTGCTGCTCAATCAATTAGTTATGAAATACCATTAACTCTATGTGTATTATCAATATCTCTACGTGTGATTCGGTGAGACATAAACTTTCCATATTTCTTTCTAGCAAGAAAGTTGAATATCTATTTTTTATTCATCGTCGGGGTTGATAAACTAAACCGGATAGTTAGATGAGTGAAATCAAACGGCTTCCTAATTTGCTGTTAAAGCCATTCAATCTCATTTCCTATGTACAAGAATTAAGTCAAAGGAAAGAATATCAGTTCTTATGTTTCCTTTACCCCAAGTTAGATTGGTTGAGTAGTAATCATGGCTTGAAGCGGGTTCAAAAGATCAACCCCCGGGGTTTTTACTATCTATTACCATGGAGGTATTAGTATTAACCTACTGGAAGATTCAAAAAATGAGTGGATGGTTAGGAAGACTAAGATACACAAAGGATTAGTAATGGAGATTAGATAACCTTTCCAAGAGGATATTTCTACCAAAGTAATTCGAATCGGGGCTTTAAGTTGGTAGAAATTCGTAAGAAGTACTCCCCTAGATTTTGATCCAGAGTATCTTCCTATTCACCGATTAAGTAAATAACTATCAAGAACGAAGAAATCTTTTATTTGGGTAATGCCGCCCTCCCTTATTTCCCGAGAAAGTAGAATAGGAACGAACAGAAGTGGAAAGACTAGAATTGCAAAAAGAGATCTTTTTTATTCATAAATTTTTCGATTTTTTCGATAGAAATAGAATCTTTGCTAGGTAATACAATATCTAATTTCGTAATCAAAAAAAAAAAAAAGAATAGGTTGCAATATCTCTGTGATATTCCTCAAAAAAGTTTTTTATTCAAGGATAAAGTTATTAATCAACAAAGAAAAATACAAACTTTTAAAAGATGAGATCAATTCAGAAGCACTTTATTTTTATTATAACTAGCAGACGGAATTTCATAGGTTAAATTCTAGGCCTTAGGATAAGAGTTTGACTCTCTATTGATCATGGATCCCACAAAGGGATCAAGATCAAAAATGTTGAAAGGCCCTTAGAGTTTTTTGTGACCTATGAGGAGCCGTATGAGGTGAAAATTTCATGTACGGTTCTGTAATAGCGACGGGAACAGTGATGTTATCGCCGACTATGATTATCTAACAGTTCAAGTACAGTTGATATAGTTGAAGCGCAGTCAAAATACGGTTTTTGGGGATGGAATTTGTGGCGTCAACCTATAGGGTTTATCGTTTTTCTAATTTCTTCTTTAGCCGAGTGTGAGAGATTACCTTTTGATTTACCAGAAGCAGAAGAGGAATTAGTAGCGGGTTATCAAACCGAATATTCAGGTATAAAATTTGGTTTATTTTATGTTGCTTCCTATCTAAATCTACTAGTTTCTTCATTATTTGTAACAGTTCTTTACTTGGGAGGTTGGAATCTTTCTATTCCCTACATATTCGTTCCTGAACTAACTAAAAGAAGTCAAGTTATTGGAACAATAATAGGTATCTTTATTACATTAGCGAAAACTTATCTGTTCTTGTTCATTTCTATTGCAACAAGATGGACTTTACCGAGATTGAGGATGGACCAACTATTAAATCTTGGGTGGAAATTTCTTTTACCTATTTCTCTAGGTAATCTATTATTAACGACTTCATCCCAACTTTTTTCACTGTAAAGAACTCGAATTTTTCTATCTTCAAAACCTGTCTCAAACAAGAGAAAGAAACAAGTATGAAATTATTTATAGATATTCCGATATGTTCCCTATGCTAACCGAGCTCTTGAATTCTGGTCAACAAACAATACGAGCTGCCAGGTACATTGGTCAAGGTTTCATGATTACCTTGTCCCATGCAAATCGTTTACCTGTAACTATTCAATACCCCTACGAAAAATTCATTGCATCGGAGCGTTTCCGGGGCCGAATACACTTTGAATTTGATAAATGCATTGCTTGTGAAGTATGTGTTCGTGTGTGTCCTATAGATCTACCCGTAGTTGATTGGAAATTGGAAACTGATATTCGAAAGAAACGATTACTTAATTACAGTATTGATTTTGGAATTTGTATATTTTGTGGTAATTGCGTTGAGTATTGTCCAACAAATTGTTTATCAATGACTGAAGAATATGAACTTTCTACTTATGATCGTCACGAATTGAATTATAATCAAATTTCTTTAGGTCGATTACCGGTGTCCATAACGGGCGATTACACAATTCGAACAATTTCGTCGAATTCACCTCAAATAAAAAATGTATAAAACCCTTGCATTTCCAAATTCCCAATCCCTTTGGAATCTAAGGGAATCGGGTTTTTGCTTGTTCAAGATAAACGAGCGATTGGTTGTCGAGAATCGTGGTTCATTTGGATAGAAAATTTATTTCTATTCGAATAATGATTAAATAATAAGAGTAGACCAATAACTGTATCTACCTCAATCCACACCAACCACCCTATTCACATTTTCTTCAATTAAGAAGTATCCTAAAAAGAAAAATAGGATAACTCCCCTTTTCCCGGTCGGGTCAACAAAGTCATGAAATATTTGGATTTACTTTTTCTATAAAATAAAATGGATTTACCTGGACCAATACACGATTTTCTTTTAGTTTTTCTGGGGTCGGGTCTTATATTAGGAAGTCTGGGAGTAGTCTTATTTCCAAATCCAATTTATTCGGCCTTTTCATTGGGATTGGTTCTTTTTTGTATATCTTTATTCTATATTCTATCGAATTCTTATTTTGTAGCTGCTGCGCAGCTCCTTATTTATGTAGGAGCTATAAATGTTTTAATTATTTTTGCTGTCATGTTCATGAATGGTTCAGAAGATTACGATTTCGAAGATTTTCAGCTTTGGACCGTTGGGGATGGAATTACTTCAGTGGTTTGTACAAGTCTTTTTATTTCACTACTTACTATTATTCTAGATACGTCCTGGTATGGGATCATTTGGACTACAAAAGCAAACCATATTTTAGAGCAAGATTTGATAAGTAATAGTCAACAAATTGGAATTCATTTATCAACAGATTTTTTTCTTCCATTTGAACTCATTTCAATAATTCTTTTAGTCGCTTTAATCGGTGCGATTGCTATAGCTCGTCAATAATAATAAATCTTTTAAAGGAAGAATTCTCAACTAAATCAAGGGAAAAAGAATGTGTCTAATCCCTTAATTTGAGTGCCCACCTAAAACGAAAATCAACTCAATTTCTTTTTAGAATTGATCTATTCCCAACCAATTCCCTTGTTTTCTTCCATACGTATTAGAATCGACTGGATTTAATTATTGTTCAGATTGAAATGAATCAAGATTGATAAGGGGTTGAGTAATGATGCTCGAACATGTACTTGTTTTGAGTGCCTTTTTATTTTCTATTGGTATTTATGGATTGATCACAAGTCGAAATATGGTTAGAGCCCTTATGTGTCTTGAACTTATATTAAATTCGGTTAATATCCATTTTGTAACGTTTTCGGATATGTTTGATGATCGTCAATTAAGAGGAGACATTTTCTCCATTTTTATTATAGCTATTGCAGCCGCTGAAGCAGCTATTGGATTAGCTATTGTTTCATCCATTTATCGTAATAGAAAATCCATTCGTATTAACCAATCCAATTTGTTGAATAAATAATATGAATCATAGAAAAGAAAATTCGAATATTCATAAATTACTTCCGACTGGACGGTTTGATATGGGTAAGGTATGATCATGTTTGCCGAAACATAAGAAATCAAAGGATTTTTGCGCTCGTTCATAAACAATTCATCATAAACAATTCAAGTCCATTGATTCTGATCACTCATTGATTCGTCTGGTATCTAATTACAAGATTGATTTAGAAGTTAGTTTACTAGACCGAAAATTCATGATGTTAAAAATTGTATAGATACAATGTCACACTCAGTAAAGATTTATGATACATGTATAGGATGTACTCAATGTGTCCGAGCTTGCCCCACCGATGTATTAGAAATGATACCCTGGGACGGATGTAAAGCTAAACAAATAGCTTCTGCTCCAAGGACTGAGGACTGTGTTGGTTGTAAGAGATGTGAATCCGCCTGTCCAACGGATTTCTTGAGTGTTCGGGTTTATTTATGGCATGAAACAACCCGTAGTATGGGTCTAGCTTATTGATACGTTCCATAAAACTCTACTTAAAATCCATTTTTTTTTTTACCGACAAAATTCGTGCGCAAACTATTTGGATTTGATTTTGCGCACGGATTTTTATGGCCCAAGTGTATCTTGTCTTTACCACGAATCATTTTCCCTTCTTAACAATAATTGTTGTTTTACCAATATTTTCGGGTTCCTTAATTTTCCTTCTTCCACATAAGGGAAATAAAGTAATTCGTTGGTATACTATATGTATTTGTATTCTAGAACTCCTTCTAATAACTTATGCATTCTGTTATCATTTCCAATCGGATGATTCATTAATCCAACTAGAGGAGGATTATAACTGGATCCATTTTTTTGATTTCCATTGGAGACTAGGGATAGATGGGCTCTCAATAGGACCCATTCTATTGACGGGATTCATCACTACTTTAGCTACCTTAGCGGCTTGGCCGGTTACTCGAGATTCTCGATTATTTAATTTCCTGATGTTAGCAATGTATAGTGGGCAAATCGGATTGTTTTCTTCTCGGGACCTTTTACTTTTTTTCCTCATGTGGGAGTTAGAATTAATCCCCGTTTATCTACTTGTATCCATGTGGGGAGGAAAAAAACGTCTCTACTCAGCTACAAAATTTATTTTGTACACGGCAGGGGGTTCTGTTTTTCTTTTACTGGGAGTTCTTGGTGTCGGTTTATATGGTTCTAATGAACCAACATTAAATTTGGACATATTATCCAACCAAACCTATCCCTTAGCTTTGGAAATACTATTCTATAGTGGATTTTTTATTGCTTTTGCTGTCAAATTACCAATCATACCACTACATACATGGTTACCAGATACCCATGGAGAAGCACACTATAGTACTTGTATGCTTCTAGCCGGAATCTTATTAAAAATGGGAGCGTATGGATTAGTTCGAATCAATATGGAATTATTTCCCCACGCTCATTCTATATTTTCTCCTTGGTTACTGATAGTAGGCGCAGTGCAAATAATCTATGCAGCTTCAACATCTTTGGGTCAACAGAATTTAAAAAAAAGAATAGCCTATTCCTCTGTATCTCATATGGGTTTCATAATTATAGGAATTGGTTCTATCACCGATATGGGACTCAACGGAGCGCTTTTACAAATAATCTCCCATGGATTTATTGGTGCTGCACTTTTTTTCTTGGCTGGAACAACTTATGATAGAATACGTCTTGTTTATCTTGACGAAATGGGTGGAATAGCTATCTCAATGCCAAAAATATTCACGATGTTCAGTAGCTTTTCAATGGCCTCTCTTGCATTACCAGGTATGAGTGGTTTTGTTGCCGAATTAATAGTATTTTTTGGATTAATTACTAGTGAAAAATATCTCTTACTAACAAAACTACTCATTACTTTTCTAATGGCAATTGGAATGATATTAACTCCTATTTATTTATTATCTATGTTACGTCAGATGTTCTATGGATACAAGATATTTAATGTTTCAAATTCCTATTTGTTTGATTCTGGACCACGAGAGTTATTTCTTTCGATCGCTATTTTTTTACCAATACTAGGTATTGGTATGTACCCCGATTTCGTTCTTTCACTCTCAGTCGAAAAGGTTGAAGCTATTCTATCTAATTTTTTTTATAGAAAGTTTGAATGAATTTTACAACCATTTCTCTTACAATGACAAGAAGAAGAAAAGGCCTTTTCTTCTTCTTGTCATACGTTAAGTTGAAATTCATTTTGAACTGGCGAGAACCCCAGCGAATCACTAACTATTTGATTCACCTCGTTCTTGCCAGTTCACACCAAATTCTTTGATCGTATATGCACCTTAGACTTTCCTATTCTAAGAACCCCCACATTCCATTCCACTATAATGAAAATGAACCATAACTATGTAGTCCTATTCCTAATAAATTAACCCCAAAATAGCATATCCAAATTATAAGAAATCCAATAGACGCCACAATTGCTGAATTTCTACCTTTCCATTTTTGATTTGTTCGAGTATGCAAATAAATTGCGAACACCAGCCAAGTAATAAAAGCCCAAGTTTCTTTTGGGTCCCAACTCCAATAGGATCCCCACGCTTCGTTAGCCCACACGGCTCCAGAAAGAATTCCTATCGTTAAAAAGATAAATCCTAGACTAATAACCCGATAACTCCAATAATCCAATTGTTGAATCAATTGCAACCTGTAATAATTTTTTTTAGAAAATAAAGAAGTATTTTGTAAAAAATGACTTTGTTCAATCATTAATTCGATTTCACTTGACCCATTCAAATGGAATAAATAATTTCTTGTATAAAATAAAGGTCTCTTTTTTCTAACTGTAACGACTAGAAGTGATACGGAAAATAATGATCCACACAAAAGGGCTGCATAGCCTAATATCATCATACTTACGTGCATTATTAACCACTCCGATTGCAGAGCGGGTACTAATATTGCGGATTTCTGTATTTCCGTTAAAAGGCCTGAAGTAGCAAAGCCTTGAGTAAAAAGAGCACTGGGCCCAATTATTGTACTTAGAAAATTTTTCTTTTTTTTGAAATATGGAACTATATGAATAAGGGAAAAACTCCATGACAGGAAGGTTAATGATTCATATAGATTACTTAGGGGAAAATGTCCTGAATAAATCCAACGGGTAACTAATAATCCCGTTATGCAAAAAAAAGTTATTATCATGCCCCTTTCGGATGAATCATACAGTTTTACGATTTCATCAACAAAAAAGCTTATCAAATGAATTATAATTAGAATTGCAACAATCGAAAAAGAAATCTGGGTGAATATATGCTCTAAGGTTGAAAATATCATAAAAATTTTAAAAGGAGGAATTCCTGAATTATAGAATCTAAATGTCCAATTAGATTCATTATAGGATTTTTTGACTTTTTTAGTCGATGACATGTTTAGTCGATGACATGCCGCCACTCGGACTCGAACCGAGATGCTCTCGCACTGCTTCCTAAGAGCAGCGTGTCTACCAATTTCACCATAGCGGCTTGTCTTGAACTGATAATAGCCTATGAATAAGCAATCGTCTAGATTTAATAAATCTATTGGATTTCATATTTTTTAGGAAAGAGTTAAAAAGATGAATAAAATTTCGTTTATATAGGTATTTGAAGGTTCATTAGTTTAGTTTAAGATCTTCATTTTTCGTGAATTTTATACTCCCCTCCACTGTCTTGAATTCTTGTAACACTATATCTGCATTATTAATAGGGATAGAACCCAAAATAATTTTTTTTTTGAACTATTTTTTTTTTTTTAATGGATTTTTGATCATTCAAAATTTATACATATTTCTATAGATATAGAAGAAAAATATCTTTCCTAAGTCTTTTTTGAATATCTTTCCTAAGTCTTTTTGGAGGGATTGATAAGAAGAGGATACGTCTGGATCCATATACGAATTCAAAGAAACTAAAAAAAAAAAAAGGAAATTTAAAAATAGATTGATGGGGAAAAAAGACTCCCCACCTTGGTAATGAAAAAATCAGTCAAATAAATTATGTCAAAAATTTTTTTTTTACATTTTTCAATTAGGTTTGGGTAAGGTAAAGAGATAAATTCTTGTTCTACATATTCTAAGAATGGAAATCGGGAATTTTGGAAATGAGCTGAGTCTTTTTTTGACTCAGGTTGATTCCAACGTTTTAGGCTTTATTACTTATTTTTTATTTGTTTGTTGTACAAAAAAACTTTTTGAATTCCCAGTAGAAAGAGATTTTCCCAAGGAAAAGGCTTTTAACGCTGCCCAATACCCCTTCTTTTTCCAACAATTTTTACGAATACGCTTTTTTGATGCAGAAGTACGTTTTTTTGGAACTGCCATTTCAATTTTAAATTGAGAAATTACTCGTTGGTATAGCTGGATGTGAAAGACATTTAGTGTTTTCGAAAAAAAGCAGCCCTTTGCTAATTCATTATATTTTTTAGAGAATATTCTTTCAAAAAAATAAATAAAAGATAGGTCAAAGGTATGGGAAAATTACACAAATATAGTAGTCAAAATCAAGAATATATTTTTTCATCCCTTAAAATATATGTCAAAAAAATTTCATTTTTATTGTTTTAGTGATAGGTTTCTTTAAAATTTTTTCCCATTCAAATCGATATTTTTCGAATTTATAGATCCCTATGCAATAGAAAAAGAAAAGGGAATTCATTGAACTTAATATATACAAAAATGCATATGAACTAGTTTTTCCTTCTCTTTACTGTCATATTGCATTTAGATGGAATATACAATACCTCAAAATCTAGGGAAGGGTAAAACTACCTGTTTTTAGTATGTTTACTAAAAACTTTATTAAATTGTTTGTCAAACTCAGAAAAAGACTAAATTTGATCCTTTATTCGCGATTTTCAAATTCAAAAGAGACTTTAAAGTTTTTTTTCCTATGATTTGACCAACTGTAACTTCTTGATTTGAATATTTGAAGTATTTAGCAGAAAGAATACATAAAAATAAATACAAATTCAAAAAATTCTATTTATGTTCGTGCATATCTTGATTTTTTTATTGACTCTTTTCAAAAGAGATAAAATCCGGCAAATCGGAAACCATTAATAGGAATAAAGAATTATTAAGAAAAAACTTTTTTATGGAACAGACATATCAATATGCGTGGATCATACCTTTTGTTCCACTTCCAGTTCCCATGTTAATAGGAGTAGGACTTCTTCTTTTTCCGACAGCAACGAAAAATCTTCGTCGTATGTGGGCTTTTCCGAGTATTTTATTGTTAAGTATAGTCATGCTTTTTTCAACTAATTTGGCTATTCAGCAAATAAATAGCAATTTTATCTATCAATATGTCTGGTCTTGGACTCTCAATAATGATTTTTCTTTAGAATTAGGCTACTTGATCGATCCACTTACTTCTATTATGTCAATGTTAATCACTACTGTTGGAATTATGGTTCTTATTTATAGTGATAATTATATGGTTCACGATCAAGGCTACTTGAGATTTTTTGCTTATATGAGTTTTTTCAGTACTTCAATGTTGGGATTAGTTACTAGTTCCAATTTGATACAAATTTATATTTTTTGGGAATTGGTTGGGGTGTGTTCCTATCTATTAATAGGTTTTTGGTTCACAAGACCTCTTGCCGCAAATGCTTGCCAAAAGGCATTTGTAACAAATCGCGTAGGAGATTTTGGTTTATTATTAGGAATTTTGGGTTTTTATTGGATAACCGGTAGTTTTGAATTTAGGGATTTATTCAAAATATTCAATAACTTGATTTTAAATAATGAAGTAAATTCTCCCTTTGTTACATTGTGTGCTGCTCTATTATTTGCTGGTGCAGTTGCTAAATCTGCACAATTTCCTCTTCATGTATGGTTAGCCGATGCTATGGAAGGACCCACTCCCATTTCAGCTCTTATACACGCTGCTACTATGGTGGCAGCGGGTATTTTTCTTGTAGCTCGTCTTCTTCCTCTTTTTATAGTTATACCCTATATAATGAATTTTATCTCGTTGATAGGTATAGTAACAGTATTATTAGGAGCTACTTTAGCTCTTGCTCAAAAAGACATTAAGAAGGGTTTAGCCTATTCGACAATGTCTCAATTGGGTTATATGATGTTAGCTCTAGGAATGGGGTCTTACCGAAGTGCTTTATTTCATTTGATAACTCATGCTTATTCAAAAGCATTATTATTTTTAGGGTCTGGATCTGTTATTCATTCAATGGAAACTGTTGTTGGATATTCTCCGGATAAAAGTCAAAATATGGTTCTTATGGGTGGGTTAACAAAATATACTCCCATTACCAAAACATCTTTTTTGTTAGGTACACTTTCACTTTGTGGTATTCCCCCTCTTGCTTGTTTTTGGTCTAAAGATGAAATTCTTAATGATAGTTGGTTATATTCGCCTATTTTCGCAATAATAGCTTGGGCCACGGCAGGATTAACGGCATTTTATATGTTTCGCATCTATTTACTTACTTTTGAGGGGCATTTAAATGTTTATTTTCAAAATTATAATGGTAAAACAAATTCGGCTCTATATTTAATATCTATATGGGGTAAAGGATATTCAAAAAAAATTCACAAAAATTTTCGTTTATTAAGAATGAAAAATGGAAGTTTGTCTTTTTTTAAAAAAAAAACATATAGAAGTAATGAGAATATAAAAAAAATAAATGCAGAACAATCTTTTATTAATATTTTGCATTTTGAAAATAAAAAAGTTTCTCTATACCCCCATGAATCGGACAATACTATGTTATTTCCTTTATTTGTATTAGTTCTATTTACTTTGTTTGTTGGATCTCTGGGAATTCCTTTTAATCAAGAAGGAATTCCCGGAGATATCGATATATTAGGTAAATTGTTAGCTCCGTCTATCGACCTTTTACATCAACAGTCAAAGGATTTTACTGATTTCTATGAATTTGGAAAAGATGCCATTTTTTCCGTTAGTATAGCTTTTGGGGGGATACTTCTAGCTTCTTTTTTATATAAACCCATTTTTTCACCCTTCAAGAATTTTGATTTAATAAATTTCTTTGTCTTAATAACTTCCAAAAGAAGTCGTTCGGACAAAATTGTCTATGGTTTTTACAATTGGTCATATAATCGTGCTTTTATAGATGTTTTTTATCATAAGTTTTGTCTTTCTATGATAAGAATATTTTCTCAATTCACTCGGTTTTTTGATACGCGAGTGATTGATGGGTTAGTCAACGGGGTTGCTCTTGTAAGTTTCTTGATAGTTTCACCCTTAAAATTGGTAGGACCTGGAAACATTCGTTTTTATATTTTTTTCTATTTCTCTTGTGTTTCCTTCTTCTTATTCCTATTTTTTGTTGGGATAAATCCAACATTAGTCTAGGATTTATCTTTTTAACGATAGGAATTCTTTCTGGAGCCGTGTGGGCTAACGAAGCGTGGGGATCCTATTGGAGTTGGGACCCAAAAGAAACTTGGGCTTTTATTACTTGGCTGGTGTTCGCAATTTATTTGCATACTCGAACAAATCAAAAATGGAAAGGTAGAAATTCAGCAATTGTGGCGTCTATTGGATTTCTTATAATTTGGATATGCTATTTTGGGGTTAATTTATTAGGAATAGGACTACATAGTTATGGTTCATTTTCATTATAGTGGAATGGAATGTGGGGGTTCTTAGAATAGGAAAGTCTAAGGTGCATATACGATCAAAGAATTTGGTGTGAACTGGCAAGAACGAGGTGAATCAAATAGTTAGTGATTCGCTGGGGTTCTCGCCAGTTCAAAATGAATTTCAACTTAACGTATGACAAGAAGAAGAAAAGGCCTTTTCTTCTTCTTGTCATTGTAAGAGAAATGGTTGTAAAATTCATTCAAACTTTCTATAAAAAAAATTAGATAGAATAGCTTCAACCTTTTCGACTGAGAGTGAAAGAACGAAATCGGGGTACATACCAATACCTAGTATTGGTAAAAAAATAGCGATCGAAAGAAATAACTCTCGTGGTCCAGAATCAAACAAATAGGAATTTGAAACATTAAATATCTTGTATCCATAGAACATCTGACGTAACATAGATAATAAATAAATAGGAGTTAATATCATTCCAATTGCCATTAGAAAAGTAATGAGTAGTTTTGTTAGTAAGAGATATTTTTCACTAGTAATTAATCCAAAAAATACTATTAATTCGGCAACAAAACCACTCATACCTGGTAATGCAAGAGAGGCCATTGAAAAGCTACTGAACATCGTGAATATTTTTGGCATTGAGATAGCTATTCCACCCATTTCGTCAAGATAAACAAGACGTATTCTATCATAAGTTGTTCCAGCCAAGAAAAAAAGTGCAGCACCAATAAATCCATGGGAGATTATTTGTAAAAGCGCTCCGTTGAGTCCCATATCGGTGATAGAACCAATTCCTATAATTATGAAACCCATATGAGATACAGAGGAATAGGCTATTCTTTTTTTTAAATTCTGTTGACCCAAAGATGTTGAAGCTGCATAGATTATTTGCACTGCGCCTACTATCAGTAACCAAGGAGAAAATATAGAATGAGCGTGGGGAAATAATTCCATATTGATTCGAACTAATCCATACGCTCCCATTTTTAATAAGATTCCGGCTAGAAGCATACAAGTACTATAGTGTGCTTCTCCATGGGTATCTGGTAACCATGTATGTAGTGGTATGATTGGTAATTTGACAGCAAAAGCAATAAAAAATCCACTATAGAATAGTATTTCCAAAGCTAAGGGATAGGTTTGGTTGGATAATATGTCCAAATTTAATGTTGGTTCATTAGAACCATATAAACCGACACCAAGAACTCCCAGTAAAAGAAAAACAGAACCCCCTGCCGTGTACAAAATAAATTTTGTAGCTGAGTAGAGACGTTTTTTTCCTCCCCACATGGATACAAGTAGATAAACGGGGATTAATTCTAACTCCCACATGAGGAAAAAAAGTAAAAGGTCCCGAGAAGAAAACAATCCGATTTGCCCACTATACATTGCTAACATCAGGAAATTAAATAATCGAGAATCTCGAGTAACCGGCCAAGCCGCTAAGGTAGCTAAAGTAGTGATGAATCCCGTCAATAGAATGGGTCCTATTGAGAGCCCATCTATCCCTAGTCTCCAATGGAAATCAAAAAAATGGATCCAGTTATAATCCTCCTCTAGTTGGATTAATGAATCATCCGATTGGAAATGATAACAGAATGCATAAGTTATTAGAAGGAGTTCTAGAATACAAATACATATAGTATACCAACGAATTACTTTATTTCCCTTATGTGGAAGAAGGAAAATTAAGGAACCCGAAAATATTGGTAAAACAACAATTATTGTTAAGAAGGGAAAATGATTCGTGGTAAAGACAAGATACACTTGGGCCATAAAAATCCGTGCGCAAAATCAAATCCAAATAGTTTGCGCACGAATTTTGTCGGTAAAAAAAAAAATGGATTTTAAGTAGAGTTTTATGGAACGTATCAATAAGCTAGACCCATACTACGGGTTGTTTCATGCCATAAATAAACCCGAACACTCAAGAAATCCGTTGGACAGGCGGATTCACATCTCTTACAACCAACACAGTCCTCAGTCCTTGGAGCAGAAGCTATTTGTTTAGCTTTACATCCGTCCCAGGGTATCATTTCTAATACATCGGTGGGGCAAGCTCGGACACATTGAGTACATCCTATACATGTATCATAAATCTTTACTGAGTGTGACATTGTATCTATACAATTTTTAACATCATGAATTTTCGGTCTAGTAAACTAACTTCTAAATCAATCTTGTAATTAGATACCAGACGAATCAATGAGTGATCAGAATCAATGGACTTGAATTGTTTATGATGAATTGTTTATGAACGAGCGCAAAAATCCTTTGATTTCTTATGTTTCGGCAAACATGATCATACCTTACCCATATCAAACCGTCCAGTCGGAAGTAATTTATGAATATTCGAATTTTCTTTTCTATGATTCATATTATTTATTCAACAAATTGGATTGGTTAATACGAATGGATTTTCTATTACGATAAATGGATGAAACAATAGCTAATCCAATAGCTGCTTCAGCGGCTGCAATAGCTATAATAAAAATGGAGAAAATGTCTCCTCTTAATTGACGATCATCAAACATATCCGAAAACGTTACAAAATGGATATTAACCGAATTTAATATAAGTTCAAGACACATAAGGGCTCTAACCATATTTCGACTTGTGATCAATCCATAAATACCAATAGAAAATAAAAAGGCACTCAAAACAAGTACATGTTCGAGCATCATTACTCAACCCCTTATCAATCTTGATTCATTTCAATCTGAACAATAATTAAATCCAGTCGATTCTAATACGTATGGAAGAAAACAAGGGAATTGGTTGGGAATAGATCAATTCTAAAAAGAAATTGAGTTGATTTTCGTTTTAGGTGGGCACTCAAATTAAGGGATTAGACACATTCTTTTTCCCTTGATTTAGTTGAGAATTCTTCCTTTAAAAGATTTATTATTATTGACGAGCTATAGCAATCGCACCGATTAAAGCGACTAAAAGAATTATTGAAATGAGTTCAAATGGAAGAAAAAAATCTGTTGATAAATGAATTCCAATTTGTTGACTATTACTTATCAAATCTTGCTCTAAAATATGGTTTGCTTTTGTAGTCCAAATGATCCCATACCAGGACGTATCTAGAATAATAGTAAGTAGTGAAATAAAAAGACTTGTACAAACCACTGAAGTAATTCCATCCCCAACGGTCCAAAGCTGAAAATCTTCGAAATCGTAATCTTCTGAACCATTCATGAACATGACAGCAAAAATAATTAAAACATTTATAGCTCCTACATAAATAAGGAGCTGCGCAGCAGCTACAAAATAAGAATTCGATAGAATATAGAATAAAGATATACAAAAAAGAACCAATCCCAATGAAAAGGCCGAATAAATTGGATTTGGAAATAAGACTACTCCCAGACTTCCTAATATAAGACCCGACCCCAGAAAAACTAAAAGAAAATCGTGTATTGGTCCAGGTAAATCCATTTTATTTTATAGAAAAAGTAAATCCAAATATTTCATGACTTTGTTGACCCGACCGGGAAAAGGGGAGTTATCCTATTTTTCTTTTTAGGATACTTCTTAATTGAAGAAAATGTGAATAGGGTGGTTGGTGTGGATTGAGGTAGATACAGTTATTGGTCTACTCTTATTATTTAATCATTATTCGAATAGAAATAAATTTTCTATCCAAATGAACCACGATTCTCGACAACCAATCGCTCGTTTATCTTGAACAAGCAAAAACCCGATTCCCTTAGATTCCAAAGGGATTGGGAATTTGGAAATGCAAGGGTTTTATACATTTTTTATTTGAGGTGAATTCGACGAAATTGTTCGAATTGTGTAATCGCCCGTTATGGACACCGGTAATCGACCTAAAGAAATTTGATTATAATTCAATTCGTGACGATCATAAGTAGAAAGTTCATATTCTTCAGTCATTGATAAACAATTTGTTGGACAATACTCAACGCAATTACCACAAAATATACAAATTCCAAAATCAATACTGTAATTAAGTAATCGTTTCTTTCGAATATCAGTTTCCAATTTCCAATCAACTACGGGTAGATCTATAGGACACACACGAACACATACTTCACAAGCAATGCATTTATCAAATTCAAAGTGTATTCGGCCCCGGAAACGCTCCGATGCAATGAATTTTTCGTAGGGGTATTGAATAGTTACAGGTAAACGATTTGCATGGGACAAGGTAATCATGAAACCTTGACCAATGTACCTGGCAGCTCGTATTGTTTGTTGACCAGAATTCAAGAGCTCGGTTAGCATAGGGAACATATCGGAATATCTATAAATAATTTCATACTTGTTTCTTTCTCTTGTTTGAGACAGGTTTTGAAGATAGAAAAATTCGAGTTCTTTACAGTGAAAAAAGTTGGGATGAAGTCGTTAATAATAGATTACCTAGAGAAATAGGTAAAAGAAATTTCCACCCAAGATTTAATAGTTGGTCCATCCTCAATCTCGGTAAAGTCCATCTTGTTGCAATAGAAATGAACAAGAACAGATAAGTTTTCGCTAATGTAATAAAGATACCTATTATTGTTCCAATAACTTGACTTCTTTTAGTTAGTTCAGGAACGAATATGTAGGGAATAGAAAGATTCCAACCTCCCAAGTAAAGAACTGTTACAAATAATGAAGAAACTAGTAGATTTAGATAGGAAGCAACATAAAATAAACCAAATTTTATACCTGAATATTCGGTTTGATAACCCGCTACTAATTCCTCTTCTGCTTCTGGTAAATCAAAAGGTAATCTCTCACACTCGGCTAAAGAAGAAATTAGAAAAACGATAAACCCTATAGGTTGACGCCACAAATTCCATCCCCAAAAACCGTATTTTGACTGCGCTTCAACTATATCAACTGTACTTGAACTGTTAGATAATCATAGTCGGCGATAACATCACTGTTCCCGTCGCTATTACAGAACCGTACATGAAATTTTCACCTCATACGGCTCCTCATAGGTCACAAAAAACTCTAAGGGCCTTTCAACATTTTTGATCTTGATCCCTTTGTGGGATCCATGATCAATAGAGAGTCAAACTCTTATCCTAAGGCCTAGAATTTAACCTATGAAATTCCGTCTGCTAGTTATAATAAAAATAAAGTGCTTCTGAATTGATCTCATCTTTTAAAAGTTTGTATTTTTCTTTGTTGATTAATAACTTTATCCTTGAATAAAAAACTTTTTTGAGGAATATCACAGAGATATTGCAACCTATTCTTTTTTTTTTTTTTGATTACGAAATTAGATATTGTATTACCTAGCAAAGATTCTATTTCTATCGAAAAAATCGAAAAATTTATGAATAAAAAAGATCTCTTTTTGCAATTCTAGTCTTTCCACTTCTGTTCGTTCCTATTCTACTTTCTCGGGAAATAAGGGAGGGCGGCATTACCCAAATAAAAGATTTCTTCGTTCTTGATAGTTATTTACTTAATCGGTGAATAGGAAGATACTCTGGATCAAAATCTAGGGGAGTACTTCTTACGAATTTCTACCAACTTAAAGCCCCGATTCGAATTACTTTGGTAGAAATATCCTCTTGGAAAGGTTATCTAATCTCCATTACTAATCCTTTGTGTATCTTAGTCTTCCTAACCATCCACTCATTTTTTGAATCTTCCAGTAGGTTAATACTAATACCTCCATGGTAATAGATAGTAAAAACCCCGGGGGTTGATCTTTTGAACCCGCTTCAAGCCATGATTACTACTCAACCAATCTAACTTGGGGTAAAGGAAACATAAGAACTGATATTCTTTCCTTTGACTTAATTCTTGTACATAGGAAATGAGATTGAATGGCTTTAACAGCAAATTAGGAAGCCGTTTGATTTCACTCATCTAACTATCCGGTTTAGTTTATCAACCCCGACGATGAATAAAAAATAGATATTCAACTTTCTTGCTAGAAAGAAATATGGAAAGTTTATGTCTCACCGAATCACACGTAGAGATATTGATAATACACATAGAGTTAATGGTATTTCATAACTAATTGATTGAGCAGCAGCCCTTAATCCACCTAAAAAGGAATATTTATTATTTGATCCATATCCCGACATAAGAAGTCCAACGGGAGCAAGGCTTGAAATGGCGATCCATAAAAAAACACCAATACTAAGATCGGCTAGAATAAGTCGATAACTAAAAGGAATTACTGAATAACTTAGTAAAATGGATATCACTGCTATGGATGGCCCAATATTGAATAAACGAGTATCTCCTCTAGATGGAAGAAGATTCTCTTTGAAAAGTAATTTTGTCCCATCTGCTAGAGCTTGAAGAATTCCCAAAGGCCCGGCATATTCAGGTCCAATACGTTGTTGTATTCCTGCAGATATTTCTCTTTCTAACCAAACAATTACTAGTACACCTAGTGTGATTCCTAATACAAGAGTCAAAATAGGGATAAGTGTCCATAGTATCCCATAGACTTCTGTTAAGGATTCAAATCCGGAAAAAGAGTGGATAGCTTGTAGTTCTGTTGTATCAATTATCATTTCAACGATCGACTTCTCCCATAATGATATCTATGCTACCTAGTATCGTCATAATATCAGCCAATTTCATTCTTTTAACTAACTGAGGAAGAATTTGCAAGTTGATAAAACCCGGTGGTCGAATTTTCCATCTCCAAGGAAAAACACTCTGATCTCCTATCAGAAAAATTCCCAATTCCCCTTTTGGGGCTTCGACTCTTACATAAAGTTCTTGCTTGGGCAATTCAAACGTTGGAGAAGGTTTTTTACTAATAAATCGATAGTCAAAATCATTCCATTCCGGGTTTTTTATTCTATCAAAGCGTCGTATTTCTAAATTTTCATATGGCCCTCCAGGAATTCCCTCTAAGGCCTGTTGAAGAATTTTTACGGATTCTGCCATTTCACCCATTCGTACTAAATAACGAGCTAATGAATCCCCCTCTTTTTGCCAGTGAACCTCCCAATCAAATTCGTCGTAACACTCATAACGATCAACTTTACGAAGATCCCATTCTATTCCGGAAGCTCGTAGCATTGGGCCTGATAAACCCCAATTTAGTGCTTCTTCTGCCTGAATAATGCCTATGCCTTCAACTCGTTCTAAAAAAATAGGATTCCGTGTAATAAGTTTTTGATATTCAGCAACGCCGATTAAAAAATAATCGCAAAATTCCAAACATTTATCTACCCAACCATGAGGTAAATCGGCAGCTACTCCTCCGATACGAAAATAATTATGCATCATACGCATACCGGTAGCAGCTTCGAATAGGTCATATATCAATTCTCGTTCTCTAAAAATATAGAAGAAAGGGGTCTGTGCCCCGATATCTGCCATAAAAGGGCCGAGCCATAACAAATGAGAAGCGATACGACTCAATTCCAACATAATAGTTCTTATATAGCTAGCCCTTTTAGGGACTTGAATATTGCCTAGCTGTTCGGGTGCGTTTACGGTTATTGCTTCTGTGAACATAGTCGCTAAATAATCCCAACGCGTTACATAAGGCAAGTATTGTATAATTGTTCGATTTTCCGCAATTTTCTCCATACCTCTATGTAAATAACCCAATATTGGTTCACAGTCGATAACATCTTCCCCATCGAGAGTCACGATCAGCCGAAGAACGCCGTGCATTGATGGGTGGTGAGGGCCCATATTTACTATCATGAGGTCTTTTCTTGTAGTTGGTGCAATCATAAGTTTTTTTTCCCGAGTCATTCTTCCATGCATTGTTTGAACGTAAAAAGAAGAGTTCGTCAAAATGAAAACGAATAAAAGTGCAAATGGTATTAGGCTTCAAGTTAACGAGTTTTTATCTCTCGAATATCTAACTCGCCAATTAATTCTTTATAACGTTCTCTATTTTTTTTTGACAAATAGGCCAGTAGTCGTTGACGTTTTCCCAAAATTTTCCGCAAACCTCTCTGAGATGAAGAGTCTTTTTTGTGTAATTCCAAATGCGAAGTAAGTTTACTTATCTTAGTGGTGAAAGTGAATACTTGAAATTCAACAGACCCCCTGTTTTCTGTGTTTTCTTTTTGAGAAATAACCGAAATGAATGAATTTTTTACCATAGAAAAATTCCCCCTTCCTTTTGAAAGATATGGATTTTACCGATCAGTAATAATAATGCCATTAATTTGAATTGGTATATACAAAAATCTAATTCCAAGTTATTTGAAAACTACTCCTTTTCTGAATTCAAATCAATCCATCCAAACTGGAATCGGATTGAGATAGAGGTAGAAAAGGAGTAGTCCATTTTTCCATTGAAGGGTTTAGACCTAAAAAAAAAAAAGTTCTATTGATTCATTTCGAGATTGAAGTCCTACATTATTCATTTAATATTGGATATATCCATGAAAGGGAAGACTCAAATGTGTGGTCCGCATATTTCTTTCATATACCCTATACCCCATACCCTATATTTTTTCCTATTTTCATATATACCCGTCTATCATATACTTTCTATTCTATATGATAGACGGGTATAGAGTTCTTATCTACGAATTTTCCATTTTCAATCGTGGATATAGATGTATCCTTAACATACTGAAACGACTGCCATTGTTGGTATTAAACCAATACCGATTCATACAGGCCAAATCTTCTAATCGATAATTAGGCCAAAGAAAGAGCTTTAATTTCATTAATGCATTTTCTTCTATATTAAGACCTTTATTCTCGGGCGAAGCTTGGTTGCTGTTTTTTCTGTTCTTTTCGTTCCAAAATAGGAGATTTCTATTTTCATCGTTTCGATACTTTGAATTCAATGAAATTAGAATTCTCAATTTTCTACGATGTCGAAACGATAAAATATTTTCAGGAATAAGGAAATCAAAATGATTCTTAGAAACATACCTTTCTTCTTGGTATTTTGGATTTGTTTGGTACTTACTCTTATCAACCAACGAAGTACTTATGGTTTGATACATCAAGAGTTGTCCATCAATTTTTCCAAACAGACGAATGGGTTCTATAATCAATATTCCCTTCTTCAGTAATTCCGCATGAGTTAGACTAGTTTGAATCGTCAGTCTATCCAAATCGATTTCTCTTGTTTGAATTGAAGATAAGAGAATTTTTCTTGGGTCCATTAGTCTAAGCAAGAGACAGTAGACCTCAATATTATTCATCAATTTTTCGTCCAAAGTACTGTCCCACCATTTACATTGAAAAAGTAAATAACGTTCCAGGAAGGAATCTAGTTGACTTTTTTTCTTTTTCTTCTTTTTCCTGTCCAATTTTACAGAATTTTCTTCACTAGATTTTTCTTGTGACAGAACAGATCCAAAATCTTCTCCTTTTTTGGGTTCTTCTTGATTTCCTTGCTTTTTTTTGAATTTTATTTTTTTCTTTTCACTACTATTTTCATTTCCATTTCGATTTAAAAGAAGTAATTGATTTGGTCTAAACCAAGGTTTGGTCTTATATGCCTGATGAAATAAGACCAATTCTGGGAAGAACCAACCCTCTAGATTCGAGATAGAATAATTTAGCATTCTTTCATTCATTCCCATCCAATCAACAAAAACGTTGTGGAATTTTGGGAGATTGTCTGGAAGCCTAAAATAACAAATTTCAGAATATCCATTTTTAATAGATATTTGAAAATACTTATTAGTTTCCCTTTGAATATTTGGATTCCTGTTGGCATCGATCGTGATACAGGACTCAATATCCACTTTTTCTTTACGATACAAACTTTTCCAACGCAAATATTTTCTATTTACCATTTTTTCCACAGCTAGCATATCCACATAATTATAGATAGGGGTGGTTTTCAGAATATCATAAAGTGGGTCCTTGTGCGTGTTACAAGAAAGCTCTCCGTTCTTATTTCCTTGAAATTTTTCGGAGTTAAGAAATTTATTTGCTAAAAGATCATATCGATAAGATTTGTGAAAATTTTCTTTTTGATTCGCTAATTTGTATACTTCCCTTTTTTTTTTTGAATCACTTACTTGGTCTGTTTCATATGAATTGCATTTGCTTAATTTTTCCTTTGTAGCTATACAATGGGAAGTATTTCGCCATTTTTCAGGCATTAATCTCGACCATATGATCGACGATAAATTGTATGGAGAATACCCTCTTAACCACTTTTTCCATTGATTTTGTTCATAATTCCTAAGTTTCTTATCATTTAATTTTAATTTTGAATGAACCATTCCTTGTTTTTCCAAAGAATCCTTTATTTCGGGCTTAAGAAACAAAGAGATTCCTTGATATTGAAGAACAGGTCTTAATTTATGCAAATTACTAACTTGCATTTGGGATAATTTGTAAAATACATAGGCTTGTGATACGCAAGATAAGTCAAAAAAAATATGTAAATTGCTTTTCATATCCCTAATCTTATCAAGGGATTTTTTAAAGGGAATGAGATTTTTCTTTTTTTTATTACTACTAGTATTCTTAAATGTTAGGTCCAGGGATAGAAAAATTAGCTCTATGCAGTTATTCATCATTTTGTCAATTAGGGTTCTTAACCTAATTTGAGTAGAAATATCCAAATTTGAATGATCTACAACAAAATTTAAAAGAAACCGTATATCACGTACAATACAAAGTAAAATATAATAGATCTTAAACCAACCTTCAAACATAATATATAAAATCAATTTCCATATCCTTAGTAAATAAAATTTACTAAATAAAACAAACTCTTCTATATAATAGATAGTAGATTTCCATACCCCTGATAGTTTCCATTCACTCCTAGAAAAAAATCTGTGCCGAGATAGTAGTTCAATGAAAATTTTCAAATAAAGGGGAAATTTAGAAATGAATCGAACAGTTCTTCTTTTGAATATTTTCCATTTTTCTAAGAATTTAGCATTAAATGTTTTGTTAGGACTAGTATCATTTTTCCTTTTCTTCTTTCTAATTCTTTCTATTCTTTCTATTTGATTTCTAATTTTCCCTATTCGCTCAGTCAGATCTTTTATTTTTTTTTCTGTCAATGAAGAATTTGTCAAACCCGGCGATACTGTTTGACCAAAAGATTGGTTAATTATTTGATTGCTAATTATGGAATCTTTTTCTTCTTGAATTTCATTCGATTCATAGATTTCTACTTTTCTTAATTGAATTGGGTTTTCTTTGGAAACTTTTGCAAGTCTTTTTTTTTTTCCTTTGAAATAGTTCTTTTTCATTTTTCGAACTTTTTTTCCCAGTTCTTTCAAAACAGGTTTCCAAAAGGAAGGTCGTTTTTCGGGAAAACCAAAAGGATGTTTAGCTTCGAGTCCAAAAACCGTTAAAAAACGGAAATCCTCTTTTTCTTGATAAGATCTTAATTTGCGTTTGTGCGAAGGTTTCAGACGGAAAGGGAATAATATTTTGATCTGAAGACCTTCTATGAACCAATTTTCAGGCAATTCTGTTTCTGATAATGGCGTTCCATTATAAGTACATTTAAGATGCATCTCTCTATTCCATTCCCGAAAATCCTCAGACCATTCAGGACGTTGGGATAGGGATATACGCCCAAGATTTTTTGCAATTATAAACGAAGGTAAGAGAATATATTTTCTAAAAATAGATTGAATTAGCAACAAACAAGCTCTTATTCCTTGCCCATAAGTATGGGCATTATCCCAAGCTTCCGCTATCTTCATTCGCGCCTCTTCCTCTAGTATCTCCATCTCTTTTTTTTCTTCGTCTTCTATTTCTATTCTATTTTCTTCTCTTTTTGTTTGTTCGTTTGTAGACTCTACAATTTGGAATGCTTCCCCTTTCCACACCCTATTTCTAAAAATGGATTTAATCAATTCAAACATATTAGATGTTAAAGAAAAGAAAATGGATTTTTTGATTCTGTACACAAAAAGGGGGGAATGCGCATTTCCTTGAAACACTTTCCAAATAACTACTTTGCGCCTTTGCGCCCGCACAGACCCCTTGATTAGATCTCGATCAAAGTCCGGTTGTTCTAAATAGCGTGTCGTAGACATCTCTTCCATTTCATCAGGATCATCTTTATCATCTTTGATATCAGTAAAAATCACTACCTCTTTGGCTTCTCTTGAACGAATTTCAAAATCTTCGGGAATATCTTGAAATTCTCCTGATTGTTGTTCTAACTCAGTGATTAATTTGTATTCCCATCGAGGAATTTTTTTACTGATTTCGTTTATTTTATTTTGACTTATGTTTCTGTTTTGACTATTAGCATCATTAGCATCATCATGTAGGAAAAATAATACTTTTTTTAAAAAAAGCATTTCATGTTTTCTTTTTAACTTTTCTAATTTTGCTCTTTCTGCCTTTGGTCTTTCGAACTTTTCTTTTTCGAACTTTTCTTTTTCGGACTTTTCTTTTTCGAACTTTTTCTTATTCTGATAATAATTTTGATCTAGCCAATCAAGGGTATACCAAGAAGTAACTAGAGAGCCACAGCCAAAGTTTAGGTAAGCGTAATACTCGTCTAGTTTTTCTTCTAGAGCGTACTCTATTTTCCGAATAAAGTCTCCCAGATAACCCATATGTTCATACCTCACATGTGCGTAACCAGTCCTCATCAAAAGATCCCAATTAAAATGGGATTTCGATAGAATGTCTTCATAACATTTTAGACACACATTCTTTAAATTCCTGAAGCCTATCAAATTAGACAAATAAGAGGTACCAGGAGCTGTATGCCTCCAAAACGTACATTGCACAGCTATCGCGTAGTGGATATTTCCCGCGACAATAGCCTGTAACCGAGCCAAACAAATCCATTTGTGAGTGTTGAGCACAAGGCGAAAAGTATCAACGACGGGAGGAAGAAACTTTTCAATGACCGTGTCAACGATCTTGTCAATGATCGGTAATTCCTCATTTTTGATATCCTCCGCATAAATCTTTCGCTCTTTATTCTGTATCTCTATAAATTCTCCTAGTTTATCGGTGTACGGAACGAGGATTTGATGCAATTTATTTATCCGAAAATTTTGAAAAAATTTTTTTTTCGAAGTTTTTTTCAGGATTGCATTTTTTTCGATTGTTTTTCGACGCGATCCGCTCAATAAAGGATCATACCTTTTTGGTAAGTATTTGTTTCTAGAATCATCATTACATAATCGAGTTCTTGTTTCGAGTCTATTCAAAAAACTAGATTTTTTATCGAGAGATTTGATTCGATTTAGAAATGCTTTTTTTTCTTTTCTTTCTTTTTTTTCGTTGGTAAAAATCCAAAAATCGTATGGGTCCGGTGGATTATCATCGAAGAAATAAGGCCACAGTTCCGGGGATAACAGCCTTCTTTTTAGCCTTTCCAAAAAAATCGATACACTAGCAGGACACGTAAAAGTCATTCGATATTTTCCATCACTTTTACATCGGTCAAAAAAATAATGTGACATTTCATTTCGGATAGCTTGTTCAAATTTATCGTTTTTTATGTAGCGAAGGGGTCGATTCCACTGATTGAAATCGAAAAGAAGAGTGGCAAGATTTTTTTCAAAGAAAAAAGGGTCGTTATTTGCCATTTTTTTCGGAAAAATGGTAGAATTTTCATGATTTTTATTGCTATTCACTCGAATTTCTTCCGTTTCATCGATTTTGTTCGGATCCGCCCTTTCTTCGGAAAAAGAAGAAGGATCTTCTTCATCGGATGTTTCTATTTCTACATCTATTTCTTCCGTTTTTGTTGAGGGTTTGATGGGGAACGGTATTCTGCTTAAAGAGTAGGCGCAGGTCATAAATAAGAGAATACTAAAGATCCGAATTCGCAATTTTGCCACAAGGTACTTATTAGATCGAATGAACTTATTCGATTTAATCAAATTATTTTGCTGGATCCAGACTAATCCCGATCCAAGCCATTTCCTGAATAAAATATGACAAATTACCCAACCAATTAACCAACCAACAAA